GGTTACTTCTTAAACGGTGAGGTCTTCTCTATACACCGGAGCCTTTACTTCGGTTATTTAATATTTCATCAATGTTATTGGTAACTTGTATAGTTCGCATCACATTCTTTGGCTCTACTCATGAATTATCCAGTAACAGGTCTTTCACAATAAGACCCGCCTATACAGTAACGGTATTGAATTATGAAATTTCGCTGGGTAGCTGACCCTCGTAGTCCGTTCTTGACCGAGCGAGAACTTCATTTTTATGTTTTTTTTTTTTGAATTTCAATAAGATTTCCTCCGCTTAATGGATAACGATTTGCTACCAATGGAGAATTGTTTCTCATCTTAAATTCAGGTGATTGGATTTGCACCGGTGGAAACCATAAATTTTATACACAATAGAGGGATCGAGTGGCTTATTTTTAGATAGTAAGTAGATAGTAAATGGAGTTCCTTCTTCCATTCGATCCCGTTCACTGGACTAATCATTCATACTGGAAGCGGTTTCTTGCTTTTTTGTATCAGCTCATGATCTAAACGGGTCGCACATACACCCTAGTACATGTTCCTCGACGCTGAGGGCATCCCCCAAGAGCGGGGGATTTCGTGACATTTCGAATGGGCTGTCTTGTATTTCTAATAAGTTGTTTAATGGTTGGCATGTTGAATATATACATAATGGGCTGGTTTAGATTGATCCTAACCGGATGATTATGAATTTTTTTATTTAATAGTTAAACTCGGAGATAAAATATCACATCACGGATTTTCACAAAATCCATTTTTTTTTCATTCAACTGCTACAAGATCAACAATTCCATAAGCTTGGGCTTCTGTTGCTGACATAAAAACGTCTCTTTCCATGTCTTCAGATACAACCCATAAAGGTTTGCCCGTCCTTTGTACATAAACCCTTGTGAGGGTTTCGCGTAGTTTAAGCAGTTCTTCCGCTTCCAGGATAAATTCTCCCGTCTGCGCTTCATAAAAGGAACTCGCGGGTTGATGGATCATTACCCTGATGATAGAAGGTTTCTCTATCTGATGTGATGAAAGGAATAGAAAAGGAAGATCAAGAATAATAGGAAAAAAAGATAGAATTGAACAACCGTACGGGCATCATCTTTTGTGCATTGCATACGGCTATACAATAAAATTGACCCTTACTTTCCAGATAAAAATAGAATATATCAGCCCCAGTAGGGTAAATGGTCAAATTGCCACCCTTCCTTTTGGAGGAGTTCAAAAATACTATGATGGCTCCGTTGCTTTTCTATTTGAAAATGGATTTTTTTTCTTTGATTCAGCAATCCCAAAGTTTCTTTTTGATCCAACCAAAAAGGGAAAAATTTGGTTTTTTTGCACTCTTTTTTTATAACTTCAAAATTGTTAAGAGACTTTCGGTGTGAAAACAACCAAGTTTGTAACGCTGAATTGGACTTCCGATAGATAAGAGAAAATCGGAAATATCTTTTATCTCATACTACTCTCTCGATACATAATCGAATCTTTTCAAAAAAAACAATGCAAAAATTTTTCATATCGAATTCGAAGTGCCATGCTATTATTACTTAATATTCATATGGCGAAGGCATAGTTTTACTTTTTCTCTCAAATAAAAAACCCCATTGGCGCCAAGCGTGAGGGAATGCTAGACGTTTGGTAATTTCTCCTCCAACCAGGATAAAAGATCCCATTGACGCGGCTAATCCCATGCATATTGTATGGACCTCTGGTCGCACAAATTGCATAGTATCATAAATAGCGACTCCGGGTATTACCCATCCGCCAGGAGAGTTTATAAACAAATACAGATCTTTGGTATCATCCTCGATACTGAGATATACCATAAGACCAATAAGTTGATTCGAGATCTCGCTATCAACTTCTTGGCCTAAAAAAAGTAATCTTTCTCGATAAAGTCGGTTGAGTAGGGCAAAATTGTATCCCTTAGGAACCGTACATGCATCTTTTGGTGCATACGGTTCAAAAAAAAATAGCGAAAAAAAAAAAAGAATCAATGTATAGATTAAGGGCTTTTTCTTCGATTTTTCAATAAAGACGAATTTTTTTTCTTCTTTATTATATAATAGAAAAACTTATCGAATTCACTTTTCATTGATGTATTGTTTCATCGAGATTCAATCCAAATCACGACGGTCTTTTCTTGTTCCTGAATGGGCCTCTTTCATCTTTTTAGGTTTATGCTCTACTCCGGGTAAAGATTCACCCCGTTTTGATTTGCACATATAGGACAAATCTTCTCACCACCATTTCTTTTTGGTATGACTTTCCAAATAACAAACAGGAATCATTTAGGATACACGTAGTAATCCTAGATATATTACCAATTGGGTTTTTTCTAAACGGAGCCTGGATACTTCATTTTTTTAGTCCAATCAAAGTCAACCATAAATTATTCGAATTGATAATAGTACTATGAACTCCTCCAAACAATGCATCTAATTGCACTTCACGCTCCAATTTATGGATGATTCCATTTCGACTTCTTGGGCGAAACAGAGGATATCTCGATCGGGGGAGAGAACGGGGAAATCCCATATGACCCAATATATCTCACAAGTCGCACTATACGTCAACCCAAGATGCATCTTCCTCTCCAGGACTTCGGAAAGGTACTTTTGGAACACCAATAGGCATAAATTGAAAGAAAAAAGAACGAAATCCTATATTTCACTTTGATGTGGAAACGTAATAATGTGGTTTTATTGTCTTTAGAATATTGTCTTTATCATATTTTTTTTATCCATAGATTAGCAAAATTCAGAAAGAAAAAAAAAGAAAGGAAATTTTTTACGAGCAGGCCCTTCGAATGATAAACGCATTTACTCATAGAAAGTGGTATCAATCCACCATTGCGTATTGGTGCTTATCGAGTATAGAATAAATCTGCTTCTCTTTGTTCTTACGAACAGAATTCTTCCATTATTTGGAACACAATAGAATATAGAATAAACAACCCTTGTTAGGAAATAATCCACTGAACAGGGGAAGTCCGCAGCATAGTCATAGTATATTCCAATGCAATAAAGTTACGTAGTGTTTATTTTTCTTTGATAAAGGGGTATTTTCCATGGGTTTGCCTTGGTATCGTGTTCATACCGTTGTATTGAATGATCCCGGCCGATTGCTTTCCGTTCATATAATGCATACAGCTCTGGTTGCTGGTTGGGCGGGTTCGATGGCTCTCTATGAATTAGCAGTTTTTGATCCTTCTGACCCCGTTCTTGATCCAATGTGGAGACAAGGTATGTTCGTTATACCCTTCATGACTCGTTTAGGAATAACCAATTCGTGGGGGGGTTGGAGTATCACAGGAGGGACTGTAACGAATACAGGGGTTTGGAGTTACGAAGGTGTAGCTGGGGCACATATTTTATTTTCTGGCTTATGCTTTTTGGCAGCTATCTGGCATTGGGTCTATTGGGATCTAGAAATATTTTCTGATGAACGTACAGGAAAACCTTCTTTGGATTTGCCCAAGATCTTTGGAATTCATTTATTTCTCTCCGGGGTGGCTTGCTTTGGTTTTGGTGCATTTCATGTAACAGGCCTGTATGGTCCTGGAATATGGGTGTCTGATCCTTACGGACTAACGGGAAAAGTACAACCTGTAAATCCGGCGTGGGGCGTGGAGGGTTTTGATCCTTTTGTTCCGGGAGGAATAGCTTCTCATCATATTGCAGCCGGTACATTGGGCATATTAGCGGGTCTATTCCATCTTAGCGTTCGACCGCCACAACGTCTATACAAAGGATTACGTATGGGAAATATTGAAACCGTACTCTCCAGTAGTATCGCGGCTGTCTTTTTTGCAGCTTTTGTAGTTGCTGGAACTATGTGGTATGGTTCAGCAACTACCCCCATCGAATTATTTGGTCCCACTCGTTATCAATGGGATCAGGGTTACTTCCAGCAAGAGATATATCGAAGAGTTAGCGCCGGGCTAGCAGAAAATCAAAGTTTATCAGAAGCCTGGTCTAAAATTCCTGAAAAATTGGCTTTTTATGATTATATCGGCAATAATCCGGCAAAAGGAGGATTATTCAGGGCAGGCTCAATGGATAGCGGAGATGGAATAGCGGTTGGGTGGTTAGGACACCCTATCTTTAGAGATAAAGAAGGACGTGAGCTTTTTGTACGGCGTATGCCCACTTTTTTTGAAACATTCCCGGTCGTTTTGGTAGACGGCGACGGAATTGTTAGAGCGGATGTTCCTTTTAGAAGGGCAGAATCTAAGTATAGTGTTGAACAAGTAGGTGTAACCGTTGAGTTCTATGGCGGCGAACTCAATGGAGTCAGTTATAGTGATCCTGCTACTGTGAAAAAATATGCTAGACGCGCCCAATTGGGTGAAATTTTTGAATTAGATCGTGCGACTTTGAAATCCGATGGTGTTTTTCGTAGCAGTCCAAGGGGTTGGTTTACTTTTGGGCATGCTTCGTTTGCCTTACTCTTCTTTTTCGGACACATTTGGCATGGTGCTAGAACCTTGTTCAGAGATGTTTTTGCTGGTATTGACCCAGATTTGGATGCTCAAGTAGAGTTTGGAGCATTCCAAAAACTTGGGGATCCAACTACAAGAAGACAGGCAGTCTGATCCAAGACCCCTTTGGTATCTTTCATCTCTATTTTCTTTTTTGAGGGAATTTTACATCGAGTACCGGAGTGAATTTGAATCACCGCCTTTTTTGATTCTTGCTTTTTTTGAGATGATTCCCAAAAATAAAATGAAAAAAAAAGAAAAAACAAACAGGTAGGAAAGCTATAATTGTAAACCACGATCAAATTTATGGAAGCATTGGTTTATACATTCCTTTTAGTCTCGACTCTAGGGATAATTTTTTTCGCTATTTTTTTTCGAGAACCACCTAAAGTTCCAACTAAAAAGTAAAAAGATAAAATAATTTTTCATTATCTCAATTGAAGTAATGAGCCTCCCAATATTGGAAGGCTCATTACTTCAACTAGTCCCCGTGTTCCTCGAATGGATCTCT